ATGGGGCTAGTATGTTTCTCATTGTGGTTCACCTTCATATTTTTCGTGGTCTATATCATGCGAGTTATAGCAGTCCTAGGGAATTTGTTCGGTGTCTCGGAGTTGTAATCTTCCTATTAATGATTGTGACAGCTTTTACAGGATACGTACTACCTTGGGGTCAGATGAGCTTTTGGGGAGCAACAGTAATTACAAGCTTAGCTAGCGCCATACCCGTAGTAGGAGATACCATAGTGACTTGGCTTTGGGGTGGTTTCTCCGTGGACAATGCCACCTTAAATCGTTTTTTTAGTCTTCATCATTTACTCCCTTTTCTTTTAGCAGGCGCCAGTCTTCTTCATCTGGCCGCATTGCATCAATATGGATCAAATAATCCATTGGGTGTACATTCAGAGATGGATAAAATTTCTTTTTACCCTTATTTTTATGTAAAGGATCTAGTAGGTTGGGTAGCTTTTGCTATCTTTTTTTCCATTTGGATTTTTTATGCTCCTAATGTTTTGGGGCATCCCGACAATTATATACCTGCTAATCCGATGCCCACCCCGCCTCATATTGTGCCGGAATGGTATTTCCTACCGATCCATGCCATTCTTCGTAGTATACCTGACAAAGCGGGAGGTGTAGCCGCAATAGCACCAGTTTTTATATGTCTGTTGGCTTTACCTTTTTTAAAAAGTATGTATGTGCGTAGTTCAAGTTTTCGCCCTATTCACCAAGGACTATTTTGGTTGCTTTTGGCGGATTGCTTACTACTAGGTTGGATCGGATGTCAACCTGTGGAGGCACCATTTGTTACTATTGGACAAATTTCTCCTTTTGTTTTCTTCTTGTTCTTTGCCATAACGCCCATTCCGGGACGAGTTGGAAGAGGAATTCCTAATTCTTACACGGATGAGCCCTAGCCCTGTAAGCTCACACCTAATCAGTGAAAAATTTTGACACAAAAATCATTGTAGAGTGAGTATTACACCAAGAATTCATTGACAAGCGGATGACTTTTCTAGTTGGCTTTGTTGATATAGCTTAGATAGGGAAAAGATACGAGAGGGTAGGGCTTAACTTTGAAATCCGGGGGCTTTGTTCCCGAAACTCCCTTCCCCCTCCCCGTCCCTTACTCGTCTTTTGAAAGCCAGAACATTCGCATAGAGGAGTATCCGTATCACGCATGCTTCTCCACTGATGACAAAATGACCTTAGAGACTCTTCTAGGAATTCCTACCCCTATCAATTTGAGGGGGGAAAGAAGTCAAAGAGTCTTCTGCATTCATATGCTTTTGCACTGGGACTCATAGCGGGAAGGCCCAGAGATCATAAAGGATGGGATAGGAATGGAGGCATTCCAGCCCAACATACTCCGGTGAATGGGTCGAGAGAGATAGGGAGGGGAGTGGGATAGAGGAAGTATAATAAACAGTTGAGTGGCTATCCAACCATTCAATCGGCTATGGAGGGAGGTTGAAGCAAGCGGGTAAACCGATGCAAAACCCACGGAGCGGTAGGTCGATCATCGCTCATCCCTCGTGTTCTCTCCCGTGAAGTGATTAATCCGGGTATGCAATCCCTATGGAAAAGAAAGTATTCCGATTGGAGGAAATTTCCACCCTCTGATTGATGATCCATTCCGCCCTTCCGTATAGCCAGAAAGGTATTCAATCTTATGGATGACTTTCAGTAGTTCTTCCATCCCCTCCTGTTCCACCTATCCCTTCACTCCCCAGGGATTCCGTACAGCTAGACAACCACGGTTCATCGCTCGGAGAGAAAGAATAGAAGCAAGCATTTCCCGTTCAGTCGGTAATGAATCAATACGCAGGGAAACTCTCTTCCATGGGAATGGCAAGTCTCGGACAGGCTCATATTGGTTGGGTATGCTCTTTCCATAGGCGACTTTCCAGAAGGTCTTCAAGGTAGATATGCTCTTCTTCTCAGAAAGACCATACTTTTTTTTGGTCAGGGGGCACAGAAGGGAGAGTGGGCCGGGTTTCAAGCCTGGTTGCATGTGACTGAGTCGGGAGAGGGGGGCGAAGAGATCCGCAACTTTCACTGCAAAATTGCATTTTTGTTTCCGTCTTTCTTTTTCTAGTAAGATTTCAATATCATCCTTCGAGAATCTTTAATCCTCATGTTCGTCATGCTATGAATATAGGTAGGCAAATCACGCCATTTCTTTTGAAGAGTAGCGTTCATCTGATATAATTCACTTTCACTTCGAAAGCATCCTTTGAAATCGTTTTCCCACTTTATTGTTGTTATCCAAAAATCGAAGAAGATTCATAATTCACAGAAATTTCTGACGTCCGCTGTCCTCCAAAAGAGATTGTTAGCAAGCAGCACTACTACTAATTCCCGTTCGATAGGTTCCCATTCGGGGGCTTCAACCAGCATTTCGCCCCATGCATCGTGAATTGGATCAAGATCAACAGCTTCTTAAGCTTTTGGATTTGGCTCTCGAATTGACTATTGAAAAGGAGGCGAGGTGATGGCTCTCTTTCGACGATATGCATCTCGAACCTGGTCTCCAACCGGCACAGAAATTGGCCCAGCACTCGGGGTGCCCCTCCCCGGTCTCAAGAACTCGAGCGGTCTTTATAGTGGTAGCCGATTCGGATTGTATAGCTGCTGGGAAGCATAAAGATCGATCAATGTCCAGATTGCAACGCATTAAGATGTCAATGCCCAGTAGTGAATGTGTTCCCGGTGGGTCTATCGTAAGTGTTCTAGTGCAAATCATATCTCTATGTTTTTCAAAGCACGTCAAGACCAAAACAAAATGTCATAATCACAGTGCTTTCATTTTATTTAATAGTTTGGTTGGGCTGGGGCGGAAGATTTTTATAAATAAGTGAGTGAATATCGATCTCTTCTAGCTCTTCGAACTCATACTCATCTGGTTGTCCATGTCTCTAAAAAGAATATAGAAATATCTCTCCCAAAGTGGTTTGCATATCTCGAACTACCTGCGGATCCTCGTATAGATTCCGAATGCTCTCATAGGACTGCACGGCAAGCTTCCTTAAGACCGGATCATTATAGATTTGGTACCAATCGTGACATTTGAGAAGCTTGTCTATGACTTGCTCTGGCTGACTCTTCTGAGACTGATTGCGCTTTTTCCGTCTGTCTACAATTTTCATTATTTCTTCTAATGTGTATTCCCCCCAGACAAGCAGCTCCTTATCTTCTTTGATGAGATACAACCATATGGGGGCCCAGGCCTTGTGAAATTTCACATCGAGTGCTCTGCCCGGTAAAGCACTCTCTTATCTTCTTAGTGGCAGTATGCTTGGAGGCATTCCTGTTGAATACCCCCGCATGAAGGTGATACCCACCTTCACTATGTGGTTCCTTTGCCACTAGAACGGCCCGGCTGTCGAATAGTTGCCTAAGCCGGTCTCTCACCAACTCCTTCTTTGCGGTAGGTCTTCTATCCGCATGAGTTAGCGTAACAAGAATGAATTTCTTGATTGTGGTGCCCCTTCTTTCCATGGTTCCTTCCTTCATTTGTCTGTGCTCCATCTCTACCAATGATGAAATCAAAATGAGGTTTGTCCCTCCTGCGTCTGCTTGCTACTCCCGCTTTCTCTTCCTTGATCGTAGTTGGTCCTGCTTTCTCTTGCTGCTCAAGATGGTCGATTGCTGCTGTCGGCTACCTATGCCTGCCCGCTTCTTGCTCGACCATCTCTCTACGCTCTTTCGAATTCCTATTTTCATCCTTCATCCCATTAGAATCCAACAGAAAATGTTCGAAGAATCAGCAGCCTCTCCTCTTCTGGACTCTTCTCTGACATCACAAGTGTATATCATCAGATTGTCCGGTCTCTCCCTATGGCTTTCTAAGAAGCTAGACCCAATAAGAAGCCCTTAGATGCTGCCATCTCTTTCTTTCTTTGTAGATGTAGATTTCCTTCCTGTGTTCTTAGTTGCATAAGGACTAACCGCTTTCTTGTTTGTGATTGCCTTTACTAAGTACACGTCATTCATTCCTTTTGCTCTCGAGATCCTAATGCCAACTGCAAGATAACATCAGAAGCGTCAATGCATCGTCGAATAGGTGGCAGCTGCTCTCTATGTACTTGTAGTTGAGTAAGGACTGTAAGCTTCAAGTCCCTTCTTATCTTCTTTTTTAGAACCGTCGAAGAACATTTGCCAATCATGAGGAGCTTCGTCTTCTTCTTCGCCTACCGCTAATAGAATAGCTTCGTCCGGGAAATTCGTCCCCTTACTAATCAAATCAAGCTCATAGTCAGGCACGGGATGATCCGTAGGTGGTCTGCTATTGCCTGCCCCTTTCCTTACTCATTTAGGGCTTCCCGTTGCTTTTACAGAACTCTGAGAGTCACATCTGCCACCTTGCTGGCCCATGAAGGCTGGCTTTTCAAAGAGATACTTCAGCGGGTCCATCCTTGCAATCAGCATGGTCGTATAGTTCAACATGTAGTGGCGTAGGCGTTGCGAGGCTCATGGTTGAGCACAACCGCTTTTTTCTAGAACCGTATACCTTGTCTCATAATCAGTGAACTTCTTGCTGATCTCGTATATTGCTCTTTCTTTCCTACCAGTTTCATCGTGCTGACCAAGGACAGACACAACTCATGGATGCTTTCATTACTTACAGATGCATCAGGAGAGGTCGACCAGGCGTTGGCGGTACCAGGATGGGAGGATTGAATAGATATTTCTTCACTTTGTCAAACGCCCTTTGGCAATCCTCCTTCCCTGTGTCTATCTTTTCTTCAAAAGGCGGGGTCTTCTTCCGCCCAAGACTTGTCGATCATGTCATCGACATAGACCTCCATTTCCTTGTTCATCATATCATGAAAGAGCGCAGTCATGGCTCGCAGGTAGGTCGCCCCGGCATTCTTTAGACCAAACGGCATCACCTTGTAACAGAACGTGCCCTTCTATCTGATATGGTGATAAACGCCGTTTTCTCTCTGTCTTCCTCGGCCATCTTGATCTGGTTATATCAAGAGAAAGCATCCATAAAGGACAGCATCCCATGTCCAGCGGTGTTGTCCACCAGAACATCGATGTGAGGAAGAGGAAAATCTTCTTTTGGGCTTGCCTTAGGCGTCTTTGGACTCACGGAACCTGCTTTCAAATTGGGGGAAAAACCGTTCTCGAAGAAGCGTGACCATCCAGTTGAATCTCGTTACCCTCCCGTGTGGTTATGGGGGCGGGCCTACTTTCCACTTTGTTACTATGGAGCCGGGCGGCAAGCAAGTGAATGTGATCCCGCCCTCCATCAGCCGGTGTGTGTGAGCTTCGCTCCAACTAGCTCTACACCGCCGCCGGCCACTTTCGCTCCTCTACCATATTCATAGATTCATTCTTAGGAAGTTAGGAACGTGACTCGATAGCGCAGGCACAAGACCTTTGAATGCAAACAAAGAATAGCGAGACCGCATATCCAAAGGTTTGGAACCCAAGCTGACCTTATTATTATTCAAAGGGGAAGGTTTGATAAAAAAGGGTAGTAGGTGTAGGTCTTTCCAGCCGGATTCATTAATGCAATGGAACTCAATCACTTGAAGAACTAGCCTTGGAAGGAAATCTTTATTCAAATCATAATCTTTCAGAAGCTGGCATCGCTAGTTGACTCCTCCTCGTCGACAGCCAGCCAGCTGTTGCCGGACGGGACTTCCTTGCCTTCAGCCTAGCCGCCTTGTCTTATCCCGCCCTTTCGGACTACCCTTCCTTACTTTAGGGCTTGCTTTCCTTGCCTTGCTTCAGACGGGATGCCAAGCCTGGCCTTAGTTAGCTCTTTCGGACGGGACTTTTGAAGCTTTCTCGCTCCCTCCTAAAGTAAAGGGGAACACCTGCTAAGGCACTAATAAGAGCAACAGCTAATACCGTTCCTCCCTTATCTCTTAAAGCTTCTGCCTTCAGACTTGCCTTGCTTTCCTGCCTTCGGCCTTCAGACGGGATGCTCTAGTTGCAGCTGGCTGCTCTTAGCTGAATGCCTTGCTTCGCCCTACAGCTAGTGGAGACACCGACTAATAAGATTGACGACAGGAGAACACATGTCGTGCTCGAGACAAATTCTGATTTTCTTACTCATCCTTCTCTTCTTTCTAGGCCTGGACTAATGCTTCCTTATGTCCGCCATTAGCTTAAGGCTAGTGTAACGGAGGGCTTCCTCGCAAGAAGCTTTATAGTCAGGGGTGACACTGCTTGTTTGCCTTTCTTCTTTCTTTTCCGTACGTTAGGGTCGTTCGGGCGGAAAACCGAGTTGCGTACTGGGTGAAGCTTAGTCCTTCGGACCTTTCAATCTCGCAACTTTAGTAGCTAGGCGCTCGCACGCTTTAAGGGCTGTTGAAGGTATTGCACTAAGAAAGACTCCTGCCGTTGCTAAAGGTCAGATTTTCACTCAAGCTATTTCTTTAAAAAGAGGAGCAAGCAAGATCAGGCTTTTCAGCCGTATCGCGCAGGAGCGCTCAAGCGCCCTATCTTACTAATAATAAGAAAGGGGCTCGAAAGCAGCGAAAAAGTCGAGCTGTGAAATCGGTGTGGTGAGGTATTGGAAGTGTTCAGCGAATCGAGAGAAAGACAAAATCAAAGAGCACCGTGCTATACTGGCAGAGCTTCCGCAAAACGAGGTAGGTAGCTTTCGCTAATGAGAGATGGGTTTGGGGATTAGGTCTCCTAATTCATGGAATTCGTTTTCTCTTTATTAGTTTCTTTTTAAAGCAGCATTCTCCTTCCACTTTGATTGAGCTCGACCCCATTTTAGAATCATGGAAGACTCTCCCAGAGCTGCGAAACTAACGACTCTTTTAGAAAGTCGAATTACCAACTTTTACACGAATTTTCAAACTGAATGAGATAATAGACTTACATCACGATATCTTTTTCTTCCTCATTCTGATTTTTGTTTTCGTATCACGGATCTTGGTTCGCGCTTTATGGCATTTCCACTATCAAAAAAATCAAATACCGCAAAGGATTGTTCATGGAACTACTATCGAGATTCTTCGGACCATATTTCCTAGTCCTTTGGTTATCCCAACAATGGGGGATAACAACCGCTTATGCGGCCACTCCTTCTGAGGAGGCCCTATTTATTGGCCGGCCCATTACTTGTCCTACGAGGAGGACCCTGATGTAGTCAGGTTTGTCTACGAGGAACTTCAAAGAGCAGCCACACTTGGAGCCTACAACGAAGAAGCACTGCGTAGGTTTCTTAAGGCAGGGATGCTTCTGGAGCTAAAAGGAAAAAAAGAGAATTGAATTGATTTCACAGCTCCTCTTTGCCCCCTATCTAGTCTAGTTCTATTCTAGTAAGGCTTTGATTTACGAGGTTCTGAATACTTCATTTCTTACTTAATGGATGCACTAATGGATGAGGGGTCGCGTGGGCAATTCCTGAATATCGAGAGAACGTTGATCAATATTCAGGAAGAGATCGAGGATCCTGATCTTTGTCAACACAAGACTCTACGCCCCCTGCTCAAACAAAAAAGCCTTCGGAATTTTCGATATTCCTTATTTCTTTCTTCTCGTGGAGGGGAGAAGACTCATTTTTCATTCGAGATAGGGGGGAGCTATTGTGAAGCCTAGAGAGGCGGAAGCGGCAAATCGCTTCTACCGAGTTCCCCAACAGCAGCTTAGCTTAGTAGCTCAACTCTTTCGACTGGCGTGACGCTGCTGGATGCTTCTGATCAATAGGAAGAGGAGGAAAAAAAAAGCTTATGATGAGCATCTATTTGAGTCGATCATTTCCAAGATCTAATTCGAGTTTTTTCTTATGTAGTGGAAACGCCTTACAATCTGAAGTTTTACGCTTAAGGGAAGAAATGTTCTTGGTGGATGCAGGACCTGGGACCCCCAGAATTTGTATGCAAGATGAGCCTACAGGAGTGCCAATCAACCGAGCCGCCAGGTTTGAGAATAAGGTGGGATCCCTGGATCTAGTGGCCGGTGAATCACTGATCAAAGAGCAAATTTTGGAGAGATTCTTCATCGATCTAGTGGCCGGCGAATCACTGATCAAAGAGCGAGCAGCCGCCAGGTTTAATGATTTGGTGGGATCCACAGATGTAGTGGCTGGTGAACCGCTTTTTCTTCTTCCACGAAGATTCAGACAAAACCGAGCTTGGATGGAACTGAACAAGATTTGGCAAACGAATACAAAGGTCAAAGGCTTTATTATTGAGAAAGTCAAAGGAGGTTATTCAGTAGCCATCGCGGGTTTCATTACTTTTCTTCCATTCCGCATAAGTCAAAGGATATCGAATGATCGATTCACCATTGAGAGCATTAACCCCAAAAGAACGAATATTGTGGTGTTCTAAGAGTGGCAGATCAAACAAGAACTTGATGAGCGAAATCTGCTGACGAAAAAAAAAAGAGCTTTTTTTCTTTTTTTAAAACTGCTCCTTCCCCTCTCCCTATCGGTCGAGCTGCTTCGCCCCTCTTTCACGAGACTGCTTCGCTCCTTCGTCTCCTGATAACATTCTATCACCTTAATCCATTCTTTTGTTGAGGGTCTTGCACTTATTCCGGCCCTATATTTACATAGCGCAGAAAGGAAAAAGCTCTTACTCGAATGCGTGACTGCGGCGCGCCTATCGCCCCGGCACGGCACTAAAAAATGCATGTTGGGTTGAGCAAGAATACAGCGACTAGGGAAACGAAGAATGGAATTGAAGGCATAGTCTCAATAAAAAAAATTTTCTTTTTTGTAATGGTGAAAATCCGGATTTTTGGCCTGATTGACTCTATTTCGCCATTTTTGTGGTAAGAATTTTGCCCATCTAATCGGATATAAATCGTAGTGATAATGACCCCTTAACCAGTTTTTCCATTGATTCATTCCAGAATTTTGAAGATTCTTTTGTTTTAAGTCGGAATGTAATCTTTCTTGTGCTCCCACAACTTCAACAAAATAATCCTGTATTTCTAAGAAAAAGAGATGTTCCGTGATATTGAAAGACAGGTCTTAACTTAGATAAGTTAAGAATTGTTGTTTGTGATAATTTGTAAAATCAATATGCTTGCGACAAGTATGATAAGTCCCAAAAGATCTTTCTATTCTTATTACTAATATTGGAAAGTTACTTTTTTATAGTTGAAATCAAGTGAATTAGACTTTTATTTGTTTTAAAAATTCTTTCTGTTAGTCAATTTTTTTTTTTCGTAATTGAAAACGATGGGTTATTTATAATAAATAGTATTTTAGTGAGGTACTCAACAAAGAATTTTTTTTGATTAAAGGATGAGATCAATTCAGAAGTAACCTTTTTCTTTATTATTAGAACAGACAGAATTCTATTGGGTTAATTTTGGGACACACGATAGATTTTGATCCTTACGTATTCTACAAAAAAGACATATCAAGATAAAGAATCCCGACACGCTCCTTAGATTTCTTTATGGCCCGAGCCGTATGAGGTGAAAATCTCATGTACGGTTCTGTAATAGCGATGAGAACTGTGATGTTATTACCGACTATGATTATCTAACAGTTCGAGTACAGTTGATATAGTTGAGGCTCAATCAAAATATGGTTTTTGGGGGTGGAATTTGTGGCGTCAACCTATAGGGTTTGTTATTTTTCAAATTTCTTCCTTAGCAGAATGCGAGAGATTACCTTTTGATTTACCAGAAGCAGAAGAAGAATTAGTAGCGGGTTATCAAACCGAGTATTCGGGTATCTAATTTGGTTTCTTTTATGTTGCTTCCTATCTAAATCTATTAGTTTCTTCGTTATTTGTAACTGTTCTTTACTTGGGTGGTTGGGATATCTCTATTCCATACATATTCGGTTATGAACTGAAATAAATAAAGCGTATGAAGTCTTTGGAATGACAATTAGTATCTTTATTACATTAGCTAAAACTTATTTGTTCTTGTTCATTTCTATAGCAACAAGATGGACTTTACCCCGACTAAGAATAGACCAACTATGAAATCTCGGATGGAAATTTCTTTTACCTATATCTCTCGGTAATCTATTATTAACAACTTCTTTTCAACTCTTTTCACTGTAAAGGAATCCCATATTCTATATTCACGACTTGCTCAAACAAGAGAAAGAAACAAACATCAAATTCTTTAGAGATATTACAATATGTTCCCTATGGTAACTGGGTTCATGAATTATGGTCAACAAACAGTACGAGCAGCAAGGTACATTGGTCAAGGTTTCATGATTACTTTATCCCATGCAAATCGTTTGCCTGTAACTATTCAATATCCTTACGAAAAATTAATCGCATCGGAACGTTTCCGCGGTCGAATCCATTTTGAATTTGATAAATGCATTGCTTGTGAAGTATGTGTTCGTGTATGTCCTATTGATCTCCCCGTTGTTGATTGGAAATTGGAAACGGATATTCGAAAGAAACGATTGCTTAATTACAGTATTGATTTCGGGATCTGTATATTTTGTGGTAACTGCGTTGAATATTGCCCAACAAATTGTTTATCAATGACTGAAGAATATGAACTTTCTACTTATGATCGTCACGAATTTCATTAGAATCAAATTTCTTTGGGTCGTTTACCAATGTCAGTAGTTGATGATTCTACAATTAGAACAATTTTGAATTCGCCTCAAATTGAAGTCTAAAATAAGTAAATCCCTTGATTAAAGAGTAATTGAAAATTACTAAGGTTATGTTTTGATCTAAAGAAATTAGGTTTTTTTCGTTTTGTTTGTTTGGTCACTACCTACAAATCCAAACTATTGATTCATGAGAATTGCAGCTTAATTTAGATTTCTACTATATATTTCGAAATATATAGTAGAAATCTACTCTACTCTTTCAGATCAAGACTAAGATTAATACAATAACTGTACCTACATTAATTCACACCCCTTAAGATTTAATTAGGAATTGATTATCCATTTTTTTCCCGGTCAGATCAATCAGTTCATGAAAAACATTTAGATTTATTTATCTCTTTTTTACTACATATAATGGATTTGCCTGGACCGATACATGATTTTCTTGTAGTCTTGTTGGGATCAGGTCTTATATTAGGAAGTATGGGAGTACTATTATTTAACAACTCCATTTATTCTGCTTTTTCTTTGGGACTGGTTCTTGTTTCTATATCCTTATTCTATATTCTAGCAAACGCCCAGTTTGTAGCTGCTGCGCAACTCCTTATTTACGTGGGAGCTATAAATGTTTTAATCATATTTGCTGTGATGTTCATGAAGGGTTCAGAATATTCCAAAGATTTGAATCTTTGGACCGTTGGGAGTGGAGTTACTTTTCTGGTTTGTACAAGTATTTTTGTTTCACTAATGACTACTATTGTAGATACGTAATGGTATGGGATTATTTGGACTACAAGATCAAACCAGATTCTAGAGCAAGATTTAATAAGTAATAGTCAACAAATTGGAATTCATTTATCAACTTTTTTCTTCCATTTGAACTCATTTCGATCATTCTTTTAGCTGCTTTGATCGGCGCAATTGCCCTGGCTCGCCAGTAATCAATCTTTAGTTAGAAATAGCATAAATTTTTCTTTGTTCTATGTTATCACACACATTCCCCTTCAATTCTATTTGAAGATTGTTTCCGTCTAAAATACAAATTCTTTTATTCGATCGATTACCAGTTCTGTACTTTTTTTTTGTCAATTGAATTGAATCTATTCAATTTTTGTTCATATTGAAATGAATCGGAATTGATAAGGAGTTGGTCAATCATGCTCGAACATGTACTTGTTATAAGTGCCTATTTATTTTCTATCGGTATCTATGGATTGATCACGAGCCGAAATATGGTTAGAGCCCTTATGTGTCTTGAGCTTATACTGAATGCAGTTAATATGAATTTCGTAACATTTTCTGATTTTTTTGATAGTCGCCAATTAAAAGGGAATATTTTCTCAATTTTTTTGATAGCTATTGCAGCCGCTGAAGCAGCTATTGGCCCAGCTATTGTTTCGTCAATTTATCGTAACAGAAAATCAACTCGTATCAATCAATCGAATTTGTTGAATAAGTAGTATTTATTTATCAGATAAATTATGATATTCATCAAGTCAAATTATCTGTATGATACGTAATCCATGATCATGTTTGCGAAAACGTAAAAAATAAAAGTATCTTGGCCCTGATTATAAAAATTCTGAAAAATTCTTGACTCATCTGGTATCTAAATATAGAATATATAATTCATTTACAAATTGACTCGATCGGTCTTCAAAAAAATTTCTAGATCCAATGTCACATTCAGTAAAGATTTATGATACATGTATAGGGTGTACTCAATGTGTCCGAGCTTGCCCCACAGATGTATTAGAAATGATACCTTGGGGCGGATGTAAAGCTAAGCAAATAGCTTCGGCTCCAAGAACAGAAGACTGTGTTGGTTGTAAGAGATGTGAATCTGCCTGTCCGACGGATTTCTTGAGTGTTCGCGTTTATTTATGGCATGAAACAACTCGAAGCATGGGTCTAGCTTATTGATACGTTCTATAAAAGTCCCCTTGAATACATTTGATTTCTTTTTTACCGACAAAAACTCGTGCTC